TGGTAAGAAAGGGTTTCGTTCTAATGCCCGAAAATAATATTCCAAAGCTTTTGTGTGTTCTCCATTACTTGTGTGAATAAGGCCTATATTATAGAGTATATAACTTCTATCATAGGGATCGATTTCTAGTCGCATAGCTTCATAATAATTCTGTAAAGCTTCCGCATAATTTCCTTCGGATTGAGCAGACATCCGTTACGGTCGTTATTCGATTCAAAGAATCTCCGTTCCAGAACCGTACGTGAGGTTTTCATCTCATACGGCTCCTCCCTTATGTGCATAATAAGCCTAATACATAGAATCAAAAAGGAGTGAAATATTCTCATTATGAACTGAGCGGGGCTAGTGTTTTTACAAGAAATCTCTAGCCAACCTTCCTGCAAAAGATCGTTTCTTAACATCCAAGATGTTGGTACTAGATAAAAATATAAAAATGTTACGTTAACTCCAACAATTTCTTTGTCCTCAACATCCCTTAATTTCTAGGAATTAGTCACTTCAACAGTCTTCGATGGTTATATGGGTATCCAAAGCACGAATGAGATGGATATTTGTTGTCCCAACCATTCTTCTTAGTCCCGATCCCAATAAGGAAAAGGGGAAATTTAGAGCAAAGTTTTCGTGTTGTTGATTCCTAAGCGTAGTGCTTCTTCCTCTATGCCGCCTAGTGGTACTAGTGGAGCAGTATTAACCTGCAATACATAACCCATAGCCATAGGTGTAACCTTTTCGCTCAATGCTAGAATCGACAATTGAAACATCTGAGGCTGCATTAATCGGGGATACACGACAGAAGGAATGTTTTTTTAGAAACTTCACCTTCAATAAACGTAGAGTTTTTTTCAAATCTTTCTATCCCGGCTAATGTGTCTTTCTCCTAAAACTCGACGCGGTAAATAAAAGAAATCAAATCACACCATCTCTGTAATAAGTAAATGCCTCTTTTTCTCCTGAAGTTGTCGGAATTATTCGTAATAAGATATTGGCTACAATTGTAAAGGTCTTATCAATCAAATTTCCAGTTATCCGGGATCTAGGCATAGGTAGCAATCCATTTTAAAATTTCTTTTAATTACCTCTCGTTAGAAAACGATCCTACAAAAAAAGTAATTATACAGTACGAAATAACATAAAAACAGACTTAACTCATAAAAAAAGATAGACCGCGTGTTCGAGTCGTTCCAATCCCGTTATTTTAGCCGGTATAGATATCAGAAAAAGACGGGAACGTCATCTTCGCAAACAGCAAACATAAATAGATATATATCTTTATTGTTTATTGTTTTTAAGAAAAAGTTTTTCACAAAAAAAAAATTTCTTTATCCCCCTAGCCCCGAAGGAAAAGTCTTTCTTTGATTAAATGATTTAAAGTTTTCTATTTTTTATAGTTTATAGTTAGAATTAATTGTACGTACCGTACCTATCCAACATCTAATCTAATATATATGATACTAAATTCTATATGATAATAAATACAGTTGGAATAATTACATCAATAGTTGCAGTGACAGTTATCTTCATTCTCAAATCGGGATTGACTCGCGATTCACTCGCTTTCGGGGCCATAATCATTATCCTAATCATTATGTAGGAGAGATGGCCGAGTGGTTGAAGGCGTAGCATTGGAACTGCTATGTAGGCTTTTGTTTACCGAGGGTTCGAATCCCTCTCTTTCCGCACCTTCACCTAATTTATCAATGTTACTGAAATGCTATTGACCGCAATATATCAAATCACCTAACAATGGATACCCTTATTCCAAGAGTTCTATCTTTCTTTGATATGGATTCTCTATTCCTAATTTCTGTGGAACAGAAAATACGAGTGGACAAGGAATGAAAATGCCCCTATCATTCTAGGATATATCAATGGGATAAAAATCCCCCAAGAAAACCCATACCTTTTGTCTCTTTACTTAGGTGACAGGGGACAAAATTGTTCGAACCCTTGTTATTTTAGTTAGGTTTAAGTCTGACGAGAATAATATTCTACAACTAACAATTCATTTATTTTCAAGCCAATCCATTTACTATCTATTATGTGATTGACCAATCCTTTATATTGGAATGGGTGAAGAGTCAAATGTTTTGGCAATTCCTCCTGGGGGAATGAATCAAGAGAATTTTGAATCATAACTCTAGATTTTTGTTCATCCTTCGCTGTAATAATATCGCGGGGTTTGCAGCGATAACTTGGTATATCTACTATACGATCATTAACTAAAATATGTCTATGGTTAACTAATTGGCGGGCTCGAGGAATAGTTGACGCCATACCTAATCGAAAAAGGATGTTATCCAAACGCATTTCAAGTAATTGTAGTAAAACCTGACCTGTTGACCCTTTGGCTTTTGCGGCGATACGAACGTATTTAAGCAATTGTCGTTCTGTAAGACCATAATGAAAACGCAATTTTTGTTTTTCTTCTAAACGAATACGATATTGAGATTTTTTACCGGCGCGCGATTGATTTCTAAGATCGCTCCCGGCTCTAGGCCTTTTACTAGTTAGTCCCGGTAAAGCCCCCAGACGGCGTATTTTTTTGAAACGAGGCCCTCGGTAACGTGACATAAAGACTCCTTATTTTCTTTATTTTATTGAAATTTCATAAACCTAAATTAAAACTGAACTAAAGGATAAATATGATAAATGAGGCAAAATCTACTGAAGTATTATACTACAAAAAATACTGATATACTACAAATGAGATGGATTCTATCAATATCCGGACCTTATTGTATATATACAAAGTATACACAAAGAATGTATATAGAATAAAAAAAAAAAAATAGAAAAAAAAAAGCCAGCTATCGGAATCGAACCGATGACCATCGCATTACAAATGCGATGCTCTAACCTCTGAGCTAAGCGGGCTCACATAACAGAAATTGTACATGCACAGGAATTTAGTAAACTACTGGAACCTTAGCTATTCACTTTTCATTCGTAGTAATTAATAATTAAATTAAATGAATATAGAAAAATGAACTGAATATATAAAAAAAAAAGAAAAGAATTGACCGTTCGAGTATTCAAAATTGCACAATAAAAATGATTCGAAGAAAAACATATAGAATAAATGTGGTATATATGCATCTATATTGAATTATTGAATTGCGGATACAGAAATGATAGAATGATTTCTGATTAGACCAAATTAGGGGTCCAAAATAGATATGAAAGAGGCTAGACAAGAAATCAAATAAAATATTAAAATAAGAGGAAACACTATTCTAGGAATATAGGAATATAGGAATCGGTATCTAATGACTTTAACAGTTCCAGTAGAATAGAATAGAAATGAAAGAAAAAAGGGAATGACATAATAACATAATAATAAGATTTGAATCTCAAAACACAAAACAAAGAGGGGATATGGCGAAATTGGTAGACGCTACGGACTTAATTGAATTGAGCCTTAGTATGGAAACTTACTAAGTGATAACTTTCAAATTCAGAGAAACCCCGGAAAAAAAGGGGCAATCCTGAGCCAAATCCTATTTTTCGAAAACAAACAAAGGTTCATAAAGACAGAATAAGAATACAAAAGGATAGGTGCAGAGACTCAATGGAAGTTGTTCTAACAAATAGAGTTGACTGCGTTGCATTAGTCAAGTACAAGTAAGGGAATCCTTCTGCTAAAGTTAAAATTCCAGAAAAAAAGAAAGGTAAAGTAAAGTATAACCCTATATACATAATACATAGGCATACGTACTGAAATACTATCTCAAATGATTAATGACAACCGACCCAAATCTGTATTTTTTTCTATGTTATATGAAAAATGAAATAATTAATAATTCAAATATCAAATAATAATAAAAAAAAAACATTGCTTTGATTTGAATCGATTCCAAGTTGACGAAAGGATCGAATATTCATTGATCAGATCATTCACCCCAGAATCTGCTGATTAATTGGACGAGAGTAAAGATAGAGTCCCATTCTACATGTCAATATCGACAACAAAGAAATTTATAGTAAAAGGAAAATCCGTCGACTTTAGAAATCGTGAGGGTTCAAGTCCCTCTATCCCCAAAAAGGGGCCCACCCGACTCCCTAATTGTTTATCTTATTCTCTCTTTTCGTTAACGATTCAAAATTCGTTATCTTTCTCATTTATTTTTCTCATTTATTCGAGTTTTTCACAAATGTATCCGGGCTGCATTTTTTCTTTTCATTTCTTTTCACAAGTTTTGTGATAGATAGGATAGACATCCAAACGAACTTCTTTGAGTAAAACAAGGAATCCCTTTTAAAATAAAATTGGAATGATTAACAATGATAAGACTTTAGAATAGCTTTAGAATATCTTTTTTTTTTTTATTGACTTTTATTGACATAGACTCAAGTCATTTACTAAAATTAGAAAGAAGGCGCGTCGGAAATGGTCGGGATAGCTCAGCAGGTAGAGCAGAGGACTGAAAATCCTCGTGTCACCAGTTCAAATCTGGTTCCTGACACATGATAAATTTGTTTAGAAGTATCTATTCTACAACTTAATTAAATTAATTGATATAGATGGTATAGATCGACATACAGATTAATAATATAGTTAATAATATAGACCATGATACATACTTATCTAGGTGTCTGGAGATATAGCCTTTTTCGATTTTTAGATGAGTAAAAGGTATAAAAAAAAGTATATTAATATAAATATAAAGTATTAAGGGTATGTAAAAAAAAAAAAAAAGAATTCGACTATACTTTTATCTTTCCTCTTTTTTTTATTTGTCCAGAATGCGTGTCCTCTCGGTCAAAAAATGAATACTTGATATAAATTTAAAAGGGTAAATTAATTGCGTACAAGACTTCTAAAGAAAAGTCTAGTCTAGAGTCTAGAGTCTAGAGAAGGGTGGGAATATACAAGATTCATCTCGGATACAGTACAAATAGAATCGGATCTCCTTTTATTTCTTATTTCTTTGTTTTTTCTTTCATATTCTATTTCTTTATTGACTTTATATAGCTCATCTAAGGGATGTGCGCAGTACAAA